CATGTTTCATTTCTTCCGGTAAAATCCATCTCTTTCTCCACAATGCCTTTATCATTTGATCCAATAGCGTTCCGTTAGATAGGAACAGATTTGATAAATACTGATAACTCTCGGATGGAGTATTAGAACGGAAAGATCCATTAAATAATGAACTATTGGTTCTAATGGTTTTAAGACGTCTCTGGCTATGAATCAACAATTCGAATTGCGCCTGATCCCTGACGAACCAGGGTGCAGAGATAGATGTGAGAGATTTTGGGGGAGAAGGAGGCCTCTCTGACTCTGACTCTGACTCTGACATCTCTTCATCTGCAAAGAATTCTCGACGTGAAAACACAGAGGGCGGATCTTGGAATAGTAAAAAGAATGGCTCTGGAGGGCTCCAAATGAATTGGCTTATTCGAAAAAAGCCTTGTTCTTTGGAAAATCTATTTCGTACCCCGTACTGCATGGTTCCACTCTGCAAGAACTCCGAATCATTCTCATCCTCATCCCCCTTATCTTGTTCTTCGGGATCTTCACCTCGTGCACGGGCCAGCATGATTTGGAAGAGCTCAAAATAATCCAGTTCAGGCTCCTGTTCACGAGGCCACCTGTCCCGAAATGACTTGGCCCAATAGGGAAATTCCAATTCATCGGTCCTTTCGATAAAATCAAATAGATTGTCATAAGGGTACCATATTCTAGGAGCCCCAATTATGTTATGGAATGAACTCCCCCCCCTCCCGGATAGGAGGGGGGATCCTTCTCCTTCCTCTTCTCCAAACCCCGATTCGCCATCTTCTTCAAACTCCCATTCGCCTTTTTCTTCAAACCCCGATTCGCCTTCTTTTTCATAGAGAAATTTCTGATCAATGATAGAACAAGATCCATTTTGCATCATATATAACGGATTCCTTGGTTCGGACCGAAGAAGCAATGTCACTCGATCATTATCAAACTGACTGCAATCTTTTTCTGTCCGTGAGGATCCCACCAGAGCGACTTCTACTTCTAATAGGCCGTTAACTAGATCAGAATCATCCTCAGCGAATTTATAAGAAGCGGCGAGCCCATTTGCATTTGGATCATCGGGTCCGAGTGGAGACCAAATATCTTGAGCGACCGATCCGGCAGAACAACTCAAAAGATAAAGAAGTATCGTTAATCTCTTCATGCTCATTCCAAGTTCGAAGTACCATTTGGACAAATAAGAATCCCCTACCGCACTGAAGTTTGTCTTTAGAAAGATAGATATAGGATCTATGGGGCAATTACTTAGGCAATTACTTAGAAGTACATTTTGTGCAACAGCCCTTCCTATCTGATAGAAAATGATCCCATGATCCCTAACCGATCTTACCCGGTATCGAAACTCCCAAAATTGTCTATGAAGAGCTGATCTAATTGTATTAGTGTCTATAATTGATTTCTTCTGTGCAAGACTAATTGATATGGCCTCATTGGTAAGTGCTACAAGATCTCGTGCACAGGGATCCATGGTTATGGACCCGAATCCGTTAGTATGGAACATTTTCTTTTCCAAGTGAAATCCCCTACTATATGAAAGAATGAAAAAGTGCTTTCGCCGTTGTGGAATAAGAGGCCTTCGCATCTTAATGCATGTATTGAATTTATTCGGAGCTATTAGACCGGGATCCACTTTTTTGGGAATATGAGTCGAAGCAATAACAAGAAAATTTCTAGTGGAACCTCTTTCACAATCTCTGTAGAGATAGTTCTCTAATAGACCGAGGGATAAGTAATTCGACTCATTCACAGACAGATCATGAATGTTTGGAATCCATATTATGCAATGGGACATTGCTTTTGCGAATTCTAATCGAACTAATTCTAATTGAAAGGTGGTATTAAATGGGACCGTTTCTATTTCCGGCGCCGTATATACAGCTCGCGCTTCCATCATAGTTATCCACAGCTCCATATCAAAACCAAAGTCAGCATCGATATCGCCAATATCATCAAAATCGTCATCATCCGTAGTGTTGCTATCGTCCTCAATCTCATCCAAATCACCCCCTTCAATAAAAAACCGTTTAGGCTCGTCATTCCGGAACTCGTCCGTAAATAACATAATGAAAGGAAAATAGGAGTTTGTCGCTAGGTATTTGACCAAATAGGATCGTCCAAGTCCTTTAGAACCTATCACTAAAATATTCCTAGAAAGGGATAGGGCTGAGCGGAGCGAAAAGGGTCTTGGTCTTGCATGAGATGGGAAATGAGAACTATTAGTCCTACACAAGGTTTGTGAATAAGTGATTGTCTGATAATGAGCAAGGAAGATCCGTCTTTCTGCTAAACAGGATCTATTGAACTCATAATTCATTAGATACTTTTTATGAATGTCAACTAAGTATCGTAAGTAAATTGATCCCGGTTGTTCAATCATTTGATAACCAGAGTCATTTTTTGATAAAAGATCACTATGAGTATGAGTCAGACTCAATAGAATTTGATCAATCCCTTTTTTTGTCGTTAAGGTGGAGAAATGAACCATGAA